AAAAAAAGAACTCTGTCCTTTTTTTTATTCTTTTTATTTTCAATAAAAAGAAAATTGAATTTCATAATTTATAATTTAATTTACCTATTTGGATATTTGTAAACAGAATCAAAAACCTATTCTATATTACAAATGTATTTTCCAAAATTTTTAATTTTCAATAATAATAATGAGACTTAATTAGAATTAAGCTAGAATTTGAGACCAAGTTTGATGTTAATTTCAAAAAACTTAAACCTCGTTTTTCGCAACACTCCTTAAAAAAAAAGTTTCCATTAAACTCAAAAAATAAGGGGAAGGAAGAAAGCGAATCGATGTGCTAATTCCCCATCCTCAAATTAGTCCTTCCCAAGGATTGTTGTCTCAATGAATAATTGTAGGAGTTAAATCTTGATAGAATTAAAAAAACTACGAAAAAAATCCAGAATTTTGCGATTTCTAGGATTAAACAAAAGGATTCGCAAATAAAAGCGCTAATGCTACAACCAGGCCATAAATTGTTAAAGCTTCCATAAAAGCCAAACTAAGCAATAAAGTACCTCGTATTTTTCCTTCTGCCTCAGGTTGTCTCGCGATACCTTCGACAGCTTGACCCGCAGCTGTACCTTGACCAACTCCAGGTCCAATAGAAGCAAGCCCAACAGCCAACCCAGCAGCAATAACCGAAGCAGCAGAAACCAGTGGATTCATGATAAGTTCCTCACACCAAAATAAAGAAATAGTTAATGATACAATCATCCAATGACTTAAGGACGTAATTAGAATTAAGTAATCGCTAAGATTCATCCAGCCAAAATAACCAAAAACTAAAAAAAAAAAGAATATAATAATATTATTGAATCATAAGAATTACTTTGATAGTAGTTCCTATCCACGGAATTTTGAAAAATTCATAACATAATATATATATATACGACTTTTTTATGCCATTTCTTTTTTGTGAACCATTCTTTGAATTCTGCGTTCTTTTTTTATCGTTTTTTCAACCAATTCATAGATAAAAAGGAAGAACTTATAATCGAATCCCTATCTAAATCGAAATTCACAAAAGTAGTAGGGCAGATTATATAGATCTTTAACTCATATACCTAGTGAATATCAAATATCACATATACAAGTGCTTCTTACATAACGTAAACCAACTATTCTATAATTGGGCTAACCTAAAAAAGAATATTTGAAAAAAGAAATCGTTAATGATGACCTTCCATAGATTCACCTATATAAGCCGCGGCTAAGGTGGCAAAAATGAGAGCTTGAATCCCGCTTGTAAATAATCCAAGGAACATGACAGGTATAGGAACCACTAAAGGTACTAAAGAAACAAGAACAACAACGACTAATTCATCGGCTAATATATTTCCGAAAAGTCGAAAACTAAGTGATAGGGGTTTTGTAAAATCTTCTAAGATGTTAATGGGTAAAAGAATTGGAGTTGGTTGTATGTATTTACTGAAATACCCTAATCCTTTTTTGCTAAGACCCGCATAAAAATAGGCTACTGATGTGAGTAAAGCTAAAGCAACTGTCGTATTTATATCATTCGTTGGTGCTGCTAACTCCCCTTGAGGTAACTGGATAATTTTCCACGGTAAAAGGGCTCCTGACCAGTTAGAAACAAAAATAAATAAAAATAGGGTTCCAATAAAGGGAACCCATGGACCATATTCTTCTCCAATCTGGGTTTGACTTACGTCTCGAATGAATTCAAGGACAAATTCAAAGAAATTTTGGCCGTCAGTTGGAATGGTTTGTGGATTGCGAATCGCTAGAACTGCGGAACCTAATAAGATAGCAATTACAACCCAAGAAGTAATAAGGACTTGGGCATGGACCTGGAAACCCCCTATTTGCCAATAGAAATGTTGGCCTACTTCTACACCAGATATCTCATATAACCCTTCTTTTATGAGTGTGTTGATGGAACATGATAAAACATTCATATTGCCCTCTGACAGAAATAAGAACTTTAAATTATTTTGATTCAAGATCCCCCCTTTTTTTTACTTAATTTACTTTCAAATTATATTTAAGTTTTGGATACCAACTAAACTAATCACACAATATCCCCAGTTTTTGATCTCTTTTTCTTTTGTACGATTCAGGAGTAGTAACCGATTTTTGAAATCGAAATACAGGGAGCCCCTCCCTCAAAAAAAAATTGATTTATTTATCTTATTATTAATCAAGAATTTTGTATATAGCTAGAACGACCCTCACAAATTGCGAATACTAATTTGTTAAGAATGAATCGAATTGAAGCTATAGCGTCATCATTTGCTGGAATAGAAATATCCGTGAGATCGGGATTACAATTTGTATCGATTAAAGAAATGGTTGGAATTCCCAAAGTGATACATTCTCTAAGAGCCGTATATTCTTCTTGCTGATCGATGATGATTACAATATCAGGCAATCCCGTCATATATTTAATCCCGCCTAGATATGTTTCCAAGCGAGATAATTGTCTCTTCAACACAGCTGCATCCCTTTTCGGAAG